TGCCTCTGGTTGTCGCGCAATCCCTTCTACTGCTTGCCCTGCAGCAGTGCCTTGGCCAACCCCAGGTCCAATAGAAGCAAGCCCTACAGCCAACCCAGCAGCAATAACGGAAGCGGCAGAAATCAGTGGATTCATGATAAGTTCCTCTCACCCCAATAAAAAAAAAGGGGGGGAATAGTTAATGATACAATCAACCAACCAATTATGACTTAATTTTTCAATTAATAAATAAGATTTATTCAGTCGAAGTAATTGAGAATTAAAAAAAAGGAAATAATAATATTTATTGAACTATCCGAACTACTTCATTATATATTTTTTTTCTATCCACGTAGTTTTTGTGAATCCATACAACTTTTGCTCTTATCTTACCTTATAATTTTGAACCATTTTTTTTGGATTCTTCGTTCTTTTTCTTGATTTAATACGGAAGGGCTTCGTTTTTTTGAATCCCTATCGAAATTTACAGTAGCAGGACAAATTTAGATAACTATATCTATAGTTAGTTCATAAAAAACTAGTTAATATCTAATATCACATATACATGTATTTCTTCCATACCGTAAACAAATTCTTCGTGTCTTAGATTCAATTGGATTCGCGAATCATTCTTTGAAACCCCCAAAAATAAGGAGTTGTTTTATAGCTATTAGATTATATACACCTAGTTCGACTCCCCTCGCTACTACTGTTTTTTTAATCTCAAGTTTTTTAAAGCCCTAGCCCTTTCTTCTTTTTGATTATATCCGGGATAATCAATCTAAAAAAAATTAGTTAGACCGAATTTTTGCATAGAAATATTGAAATTTGAGTGATCTAAATGGAAATTTGATTTATTTGGAAAATTGTTGAATGGAATATGAATGAAACGGAAATCCGTTCTAGTTTTATGTAATATCCCTTTTAATCACATGTCGTAAACGTAAATATCATACAAAGTTAAAGCTCTGAATATTTACAATATTAATATATCCTAATCTAATAAATAATATTAAATGAAATATATATATATAAAAACAAAATCATTTATGTTATAGATTTATAGATTGAATGAACAAAACAAAATACAACAAAAACAATACAAAAAAGAATATTCATTGGAAGGGAAATAGAAAAATTGGTCAAACAAAGAGTATTTTTAGTAAAAAAAAAAAAAAAAAATAGGAAAAAGAAGATCTATTTAAAAGATCTTTTTCCTATTTTTTTTTTTTACAATTCCCCGGTAATCTTTTCTATTTTACTGTTACACAAAATCATATACTTATTTTATTTAAACCTTATTTATTTTTTATTTATACCTTATTGATTTTTTATTTATACCTTATTGATTGTATTTGATTTAACCCTTTATTAAAATAAAAAGATTTCAAAACTTATTTCTATTTTTTGTATTTTTGTTGCCTAAGTATATTATCTTGAGCCGCACATACATTGTGGCGAGCTAAACTATAAACTAAAAAAACTAAAAAAAAAAAAAAGACTATTTCGTAAATTAGTTAATGATGGCCTTCCATGGATTCACCTATATAAGCCGCAGCTAAAGTAGCAAAAATAAGGGCTTGAATACCGCTTGTAAATAATCCAAGGAACATGACAGGTATAGGAACTACTAAGGGCACTAAAGAAACAAGAACAACAACTACTAATTCATCAGCTAATATATTTCCGAAAAGTCGAAAACTAAGCGACAAGGGTTTTGTGAAATCTTCTAAGATATTAATTGGTAGAAGGATTGGAGTTGGTTGGATGTATTTACCAAAATAAGCTAATCCTTTTTTTGAAAGACCCGCATAGAAATATGCCATTGATGTAAGTAACGCTAATGCAACAGTAGTATTTATATCATTTGTGGGTGCAGCTAACTCCCCGTGAGGTAACTGTATTATTTTCCAAGGCAAAAGAGCCCCCGACCAATTCGAAACAAAAATAAATAGAAACATAGTTCCAATAAAGGGAACCCACGGACCATATTCTTCCCCAATCTGAGTTTTGCTCACGTCTCGAATGAATTCAAGGACATATTCAAAGAAATTCTGACCAAAAGTGGGAATGGTTTGTGGATTTCTAACAACTAAAATGGCTGAAACTAATAAGATAGCAATTACAACCCAAGAAGTAATAAGTACTTGGGCATGCACTTGGAACCCCCCTAATTGCCAATAGAGATGTTGACCTACTTCCACAGAAGATATATCGTATAATCGTTTTAATGTGTTGATGGAACATAATAGAATATTCATATTGCCCTTCCCTCGAAAATAAATAGAACTTGAAAAGGAATTATTTTGATTCAACCATCTCTTTTTTGAATTGTCTGCTTAAATCTTATATTTTGAATACTGACTAATCACATAATATTTCTGGTTTTTTTTTCTTTTTTTGTTTTTTTGCACGATTTAGTAATTTAGTTATAGTATAGTAACCGATTCTATAAAATCTACGAAGTTCCCGACTGAATAATTTATTTATTTTATTATTAATTAAGAATTTCGTATATAGCTAGAACGACCCTCACAAATTGCAAATACTAATTTGTTAAGAATTAATCGGATTGAAGCTATAGCATCATCATTAGCTGGAATCGAAATATCCGCGAAATCCGGGTCACAATTTGTATCGATTAAACAAATCGTTGGAATTCCCAAAGTTATACATTCTCTAAGAGCGGTATACTCCTCTTGCTGATCAACTATTATCACAATATCGGGTAACCCCGTCATGTATTTAATGCCACCCAGATAGGTTTCCAAGTGAGATAATTGTCTCTTCAACATAGCGGTATCCTTTTTTGGAAGACTGTTGATTCTGCCCGTCTTTTGTTCCGTTCTCAAGTCCCTGAACTTATGAAGTCTCGTTTCTGTAGTATACCAATTGGTTAACATGCCGCCGAGCCATTTTTTATTAACATAATGACACCGAGCTCTTGTTGCAGCCCGTGCTATTGAATCAGCTGCTTTATTTTTTGTGCCAACAATTAAGAATTGTTTTCCCTTACTTGCTGCATCAAAAACTAAATCACAAGCTTCTGATAAAAAGCGAGCAGTTCTAGTAAGATTTATAATATGAATACCCTTACGTTTTGTGGATATATAAGGTGCCATTCTAGGATTCCATTTTCTAGTACCATGGCCAAAATGAACTCCTGCTTCCATCATCTCTTCCAAAGTTATGTTCCAATATCTTTTTGTCATTGATCCCCCCAAAAAAAAGAGAGAGAGACAGAGTGTCCTGAAATAAAAGTTTTGTTCCGATGGAACCTTCTCTTCTATCGAAGACTGGCCGTTGATACATGGTCCAGGCCATTCATTTTTTTATATTTTTTTCTTTATTCTCTTTTAAGTTTTAATCAAACGACCCCCCCCCCCTTCTTAAATCTTAAATAAAGGAGTAAATAAATCCGCTTTTAGCAATCATTTAATCCTAGGAAATGATTGCTGCGACGTATCACATAAATTCTTGAAAATTAAGAAATCCAATAATTCTATGTGGTGGAACAAAATCTCTTTTATTTCTTCCTCGAAGAAATTCTTTTTTTTTTCGGGGCAATCTTGGTATGTTGTCTTAGGTTTGAAGGGTGTATTACTTTTTTGAATCCGGTACCAACGGGTATCATTCCCCCCAAAACAACGTTCTCTTTCAGACCTTTCAACCAATCGATACGACCTCGGAGAGCAGCTTTTGCTAAAACTCTAGCAGTTTCTTGAAAACTCGCTTCGGATATGAAACTTTGGGTATTCAGAGATGTTTTTGTTATTCCCAATAATAGAGCTCGATAACAAATTACTTCTTCCAAGGCACGCCCCGCTCGTTCAGCTCGCAACAATCCAATTTGTTCGCTAGGTGAAAAAACATTAGACATTCCATCTTCTGAAACCAATACTTTTGATGTTATTTGACGTACAATAATCTCTATATGTCTATTATGTATGTGTACTCCCTGGGATCGATAAACCTTTTGGATTTTATTAACCAAAGAAATTCGACTTTGGACGATAGTTAGCTCAGCACCAATAAAAAATCTCCAGGGAATGCCGAGAATTTTTGTTATACGCTCGTTCCAAGCGTCAACTCTCTTCCCTAGGTTCATCGATATTGAATCAATCGAACGCACTTCTAATACCTGTTCCACTTTTGGAAGACCTTGTGTTATATCACCAGATCTCGATTTTTCATAAATAAATGTGACTAATATATCTCCTTCAAAAAGGATTTCTCCATAATGACCATGAACTGTTGCTCCTGGAGTCGCCAAATAGGTGTTAGCCGATCTTATTAATACAGAATCAATTTGAACAATTAATACTTGCCCCGATTTTAGGTGTAGTCCACTTTTTGTTTGAGCTAGACATACATTTTCACAAATAAATTGCCCCAGGCTAATTATTGTAGTCGTTTTTTCAAAATATTTATGATCATAATCATGATGGAGAAAATGCCAATTCAAACGGAATGGATTTAAAATGATGTTGCTGCACGGATCGGGCTTATAAATTTTCTCGTTTTCGTCCATTAAATAATATTTAAATACTTGACAAGTTTCCTTTAACTTGTCAAGTTGCAAATTCTTATTCATTTTACCTTTTAATAACTCATAATCAGATCTCGATGAATAAGAATTTGCAACTTGAAGTGCTATTCCTAAAGGGCCTAATGAATTCTTAATTGGAATTAGAGGATCTTTTTTAATTTTTTTAATTTTATTTTTTAGCCCGTTGTGGTATTTTACATTGCTGAATGGTCCTATTTGAAAACAATCAGATGATGACAAAATTATCAAAGATCGGCATTCTGTATTTCTGTTCAATAACACACGAATAGTTCCATGATTTTGGATATGTGATTGTTGAATTTTTGCCTTGGAATAAATAGGAAAAAAAGGATTGATATTGATTCGATCTGACTGATTATCCGAGATCCATTCTGAACCGGACGGGTCATTCCTTTTTCTGATATACGAAATATGGGATTTCGCTAAGTTAATTCTTAGGAAATCTCCAATC